GGTGTTTTTAAATAGTGTGTTTGTTTTAAGATACTATACAATCAATCGAAGAAATGTATCCAATCCAAAGAGAAAAGTAAGGATTTTTTTAGGAAAGGGATTAAAGAAAACAGTATTCAAGATACAAGTACAAAAATTAATAACCCCCCCAAAAAAACGGAATATTTTCATATATTTTTTGTATCGTTTTGGCGACATGGCCGAGCGGTAAGGCGGGGGACTGCAAATCCTTTTTCCCCAGTTCAAATCTGGGTGTCGCCTGATCAACAAAAAAATCGGAATACCTTATTATATTTTATATTATGTTATATTTTATATTATGTTTTGCTGAGATAACTTGACAAATTTTTTTTCCAGCAGAAGTAAGCGGGGGAGAGGACTCTTGATACTTGCTTGATTCTATAAGCATCTGGCGGTTCTGTTCTCTAAAATGAAAATGCTGTAAATCCTTGCGTCTAGGCTTCAGTTCAAGGAAAGATTATATTAGTGAATATTGAATGAAAAAGAATCGTTAAATCTTAATATGTCTTCTATTATTAATGTAGTGTTTATTAATTAGGTCTTGAATTAAGTTGGATAGACGAACGAGGAATTTATTTGATTATTAATTTATTAGTTGCGTAAAGGTCGAAAGATACTTTGTTCGTATATAGACTCATGAAATTCTCTGTGTGCTCCTGCATTCAATTTAATATTGATTGAAGAGATAATTGGCTTTAATGTAATAGACTATCTTCCGATTGTTTCACCGAGACAAGCAGGAGACGTAATGTAAGGATTAGATAAAATGAAAAAAGAAATAGGGTATGTGATAGATATAGATAGTGATTTATCTTGACTCTAGATTTTTATACTTTTTACTTAATGAAATGAAGGTCAACAAAAGAAAGACTAGGTCTTATTATTCCTACATGTTAGTAACATTCCCTTGAAACTTCCAGGGGTGTATCTACGTATTTTGCTTGTGCTTAGTGTTTTCCGATTCTACTCGAAATCATATAAGAAACCTGTTATAATTGTGAGTTTATTGGATTGTTTCATCAACGGTATTGGGTCAGAATTCCCTTTTGACTCTGCGCCAGGAATTCCACTATTATTAATGAACATAATAATGAGTAGTGAACAATAATGGAATAATTCCTTCATATTTATAGAGATAGGGGATATAATTCACATGGATATAGTAAGTCTCGCTTGGGCTGCTTTAATGGTAGTCTTTACATTTTCTCTTTCACTCGTAGTCTGGGGTAGAAGTGGACTCTAGAAGTACTACTAATTGAGTTTGATTCCTCAAACTCAACTCATATCAATTGTTTTATAGATCGTTCTGCAAAGTCCTTTTTTTTACTGTTCAAATAGAAAAGAAAATAATTATGTTATTAAGTGGATACAGACTTCCTATGGGAAACAACATAGACATAGTGGTTGTCCAACAATATACTACACATAATAAAATATTGCCTTGGGCAAGTCACATATTTCGCGTTCCCGCTTTTTTTATTCTTTTAGAAATTTTATTTATGTTATGCTTGCTTTATTGAACTCATTTCATATCATGGTTCAAACGTTAAAAATCAGTGGGCTTTACTAATCCTTTTCGAAATCCAAAGAGGTTCCCATGGAAATGAATCACTGGATCATCTGTCAACTGATCAATCAATTACTTCTTCGGAATACTAAAAAAAGATTATGTGATTTTCTTTTTATTAATTATTAGTAATTATTTATTAATTATTAATTATTAATATAGGCCTATACTCTTACTCTTTTTTCCTTCGTCAATTTGATTCTTTCAATGGATATCGGGATTCATATTGAATAGAATCAGAAATTCTAGGAATTCGAATTGTAAGAGTAAGAATTGCCCTTCGATTTTTTCAGATTGATGATTGGAATCAACACAAATTAAATAGATGAAGCAAAGAAATAGAATTGGTACACTATGTAAATACATTACATATATGTAATTGATATCTCTGAAGATACATATTGTAGATTGATCTATATTAAACCTCTATCTTTATACAGTACGACTTTATATACTACAATAACAATAATAAGTATGGTAGAAAGAAATATATGAATCTTTCTACCATACTATCGAATCTCATAAAATACTGATGATTCTAGTCCGCTTATTTCATTTAAGACACGAAATTTTAATACTTTTCATTTTATTTTTTCTTTTCAATCATTGATAAGAACTAAACAGTCAAGTTTAATTCAAATTAATCATTTTGACTGACTGTTTTTACATATATTATAAGTAAAAAAGCAGTAGGAACTAGAATGAACAGTGCAGTAGCAATAAATGCGAGAATATTTACTTCCATAATCTCATCGTTTCATTTTTAATTAATTCGCAATAACTCGGGATTTAATCCCATAGAGCTGATAAATCTTTCGCCTGTAAATTCAATATTCAATGGGATGAATTATATCTCGACGATATCGAATCGGAGCAATATCATGAATAACAATATCTGAGCTATCAAATTGATTCATCGTCGAGAATTAAATAGTATAACATAGGAAGATCTTTTATCCATACCGAATTCAAATTTTGATTCCCGATCCGATAAATAATTCCTTTACTTTCTTTATCATTCTTTCTTTTCTATAACCTACGCCCCTCCTTGTACAATCATCTGATGAAATATCATATGACCGCCTTTACACTTACTTACATTGGTTATAAAAAACCCCAATAAAATAACCAATAGAAGCGAAATGTAAAAAGGAAGAAGTTTAGTTCTAAACCCCCTTTTTTATGATCTAATCTTCTTGGAAAACAAAGAAGTAGTATAAATAAGGAGAGTCCGGGTATAAAAAAATCGAGTATTCCATCAAATTCATTAAAAAGTTTGTTCTTTCTTCGGCAAGACCCTTAAACTTAAAAAAGATTATTCATTCCCTCACAAAGAGAGATAGCACTTGCTAAGAGAGATAGGACCTTCTTTGAGCTTTATTTTATTAATATCCCATTTCTTTGGATTAATTATGGGATGCATATATCAAAAATTCAGTGTGAAATTTGAATGAGATAAATTGTTTCAAATTCACATTAATAATTGAAATTATTAATTGAGGTTACACAAAATTGGAGTCCTAAAGGGATATACTTTTAATCTTACTTTAATCTTACTAAAGGTATATACTTTTAATCTTAAAAGTATTATATCAAAGTTACTATGTTAAGTTAATTTTTTTTTGTATCATACAAATTCCATTTGTGTATAGCCTCCTGTAAACGTATAGTACTCTATTACACAGATTGGGAATAATCGAAAAAGCCAGACTCCGTACGGTATCTCTTGGAATCCTGAATATGATTTTACCAATCATTGTACTAATCTACATATGTCTTTCTCCTATCAATCGGTACTAGTTGAATAAATGGTAATTCCCATATTTCTTTGATGATAAGTGTGAAACTAATAAATAAAATACTAAAATACTAATAAATAAATAAAATAGGAGGGTATCCTCTTGGGAATGAAATTATGCTATTTGTTTTGTTCTCCTTTTCACAGCAAATGCAGAGATGAATTGATGTATTTTTTTTTAGTGGATTTGGGTCTGTCGGGACTGACGGGGCTCGAACCCGCAGCTTCCGCCTTGACAGGGCGGTGCTCTGACCAATTGAACTACAATCCCAAGGAAATAGAGTGTACATCATACATATTCTTATGATTTCATTCAAACCCTTTCTATTACTATTAGATTTTAGATATTTAGATTAGAATAGTCGTATTATAACAGAAACGCGCGTAATATATTTGATATACACACGGATATGCACTTTAGTGGGAGTGTCTCACGGATTGTTAATAATCCTTTCGTTTTTTATAAATTGAAAAATAATCAAAAAAATCTTTCAATGAAAAAAAAAAGAGTTTTTTATTTATTCTTTATTTTATTCTTTTCCTTATACTTCCAGATCCTTATATGAATCTAGTATGAATCTAGATCATTAGCAAGCAAGATCAGAATTTGTGAGAAAAAAATAAAGAGAGCAAATGAACAGCGGTAAAATATATCAGAAATTTTTAGTTTTTTTTCTTCTTCCGTATTCCGATCAGGCATTTCTGGGGAACAACAAATGGGGTTCTATCATTTCATGGTGGATCGGCCAATTATTGGGCCGAGCTGGATTTGAACCAGCGTAGACATATTGCCAACGAATTTACAGTCCGTCCCCATTAACCGCTCGGGCATCGACCCAGGAAGAATCAATTCCCGGCTTATTGATAATCCATGATCAACTTCCTTTCGTAGTACCCTACCCCCAGGGGAATTCGAATCCCCGCTGCCTCCTTGAAAGAGAGATGTCCTGAACCACTAGACGATGGGGGCAAGTATGCCCGACCGCCATCATACTGTGCTCATTGTATGAACAGTTTTTTGAAATTGTCAATATAATGTGGTATGATTAAATCTGAAAGATCTTTCCCTCTTTCATGATTCCATAGAATCTTTTGATTCGTATTTATATTCATGAATCATTCATTCTAATCATATAATTTTTTTTTAATATTATTTTCATTAATTTTATTTATTTTATATTTATTCTTTGAAATAGAATAAATAAATGAAATAGAATAAATAAAATTAAAATAAATAGATATTAATTGATATTAATTCTAAATCGATATTAATTGATATTAATTATAAATCGATATTTCTATTAAATATTTCTATTAAAATAAAAAAAAAATAAATAAAATAAGAAACTAAATCGGTAGAATAGAAATAATACGAGGTATAGGACCTTTTGGGGAGTGATTGGTCCGCCAGACCAGAAAGGGAAATTAAACTTCATTTTTCTATCTTACACTAAGCCAGGAAATTAAAAAAAATCTGAAAATATGGGAAGAAGGATAGGGATCAACAAGTTATTGAAAATTGTTTTTCTCTAAGAATTAAGTTCGGGGAACAAGTAAAATAAATCTTTTTATCAATGATTCTACGAAATATCTTATATCTATGTTGAATTGGTA